TACTCAAGATCCTCTGTTTTCGATTATCTAATAAATCACTTAATGAAAGTAGATCATCTTCCCAGTCATTTCACAACTTCACTTCCATGATCTCTTCCCGAACCAAACATGAATCTTTCGATTCATTTGGCTCTCACACTCAATTACTTATGGGGCATTCCCATATCTTTTTCTTTTAACGTAATGAGCCTACCCTCTCTTCTCTGTTCCTATTCCAAGATATCGAAACTGATACAAGACCAGAATTTTCGGAGGACTCTTCCGACCAGACAAAAAATCTGTCATTGTCAGCAAAGTTGTTTCTTTTTTCTTCAAATCCAAAAAATTATTCTTATTTTACACATAGGTCATCGATTCAGCATTGAAGAAAAAAGGCGAGACACCCATTTTTTCAGTAAATGGTTCAAATCATTTTATCGATATGAGTGTTCTATATCGGATAAATTGACAACTATTCGTTTTTTGGAAACCATCTCCGTACTAACGTAATGGTAGAAAGAGTACCCTGTTGCGCCTGGACTTCAAACGATTTAGCTTTAACCATGTTAATGGTCCCACATTATTGGCTGATAGAGAATCAAAATTGATTTACCAATAAGTCACGAAATGCTATGGTTCTTGCGTATGATTTCTGAATTTATTCAGAAGTAATTCGTCGAGATCGTGCACCTTTCTTTCCTATTTATAACTTTCCTATTAAAAAAAGTGCAGCCGGTTGGATCCAGCCTATTCTTGAAATACACAACTCGCACACACTCCCTTTCCAAAAAAGATCAATACACCAAGCACTACACTTAGATTTATTAGATTTGTTGCTAAAATATCGGTATTAAACCCGAAACTCCCAGCGAATGGCCAGTGACCCAAGGAAACGAAAGAATCGGTTACATTTTTCATATGCTTTCCTCTTATAGAATAGATAGGGCTAACAAAATTGCACAGAGTTCTTTTTGTATCACTTCGCCCCCCCTTTTTTTTGATTGATTTCTTTTTATGAATTTCCTTATTTATAAAATAAATATGAATATAGCAATTTCATTTTAATAAACATTTTTTATTCATTATTATTTCAATTGAAATTCACAAGAATATATTTTTATTAGTCCCAGGTCTCATGTCAATTTCGAAATACTTCGTTTGTTCCAACGCTTCTTAAAATAAAAGTCAACCAAAAGGGTTTTCATTAAGGACGGGAGGGAAGAAAGGGAGTGGGTCCGCTAATTCCTCATCCTCAAATCAGTCCTTCCCCGGGGTATTGTCTCAAGGAAGAAATGATTGTGGGAGTGAAGTTTTGATATAATTCGACAAGCCCACGGCAATAAAATAAGAAAGAAAATAAGTATGTATTTTTCACATTTCTAGGATTAAACAAAAGGATTCGCAAATAAAAGCGCTAATGCCACGACCAGTCCGTAAATTGTTAAAGCTTCCATAAAAGCCAGACTGAGCAATAAAGTACCTCGTATTTTACCCTCTGCTTCTGGTTGTCTTGCGATACCTTCTACGGCTTGGCCTGCAGCAGTACCTTGACCAACTCCAGGCCCAATAGAAGCAAGCCCTACAGCCAATCCAGCAGCAATAACGGAAGCGGCAGAAATCAGTGGATTCATATTAAGTTCCTCGCGCAAAAAAAATGGTTAATGATACAATCAAACAATGAATGATTACTTATTTTATTCCATCACCTTGTTTAAGATCCATTCGGAAAAAAAATAACTAAGAACTCTGAATTGAAGTGATAATATTACTAAATCATCACAACTACTTCGGTATCTTGTTTTTAGTTCTTATCCATGGAGTCTTTGTAAATCTATACAGTTCTAGTTCTTTCATTTCTTTGTCCCGAACCATTCTTTCAATTCTTCGCTCTTTCTCTTCTCTATGCTTGACTTTATTTGTTTATTCAATCCACAGTCAAAGATAAAACAGAAGGACTTAGATTGGAATCCATTTGAATTAATTCAATTCAGTGGGATGGGAAATAATCTATATGGATAACCCGTATATAACTAGTGAATATCTAATATCACATATACGTGTGTTTCTTCCATAACGCAAACCGTTCACATCTTATATTGAATCGGATTCTAGAATCATTCTTCGAAACATATACAAGGATTGGCTTATAGCCCTTACATATACCCAGCTTGACCTCCCTAACCTTAACCTACCTTTTTTCGGAATCTTATTCGTTGATCTTCTCTTCCCTTTCTTTATCATTATACGGATGGAGATAAGCGGATGAGTTCATCAGCCCCAATCATTACATATCAAGATTTGATTGATTCAATTAAATTGCAATTAATGAAAATTTTGGTCAATCGTTGAGTTGAATAAAATCAAATGAAATGAGAATGGTTCCCTAGAGTTTTTTTGTTTAGGTGCACAGCGGAAAGAGATAACAATTCTTATTCAAATTATGAACCGTAATTGACTGAACAAATATAAATAGAATATCGATTGGAGAGGTATAACATAAATGGGCCAAACGGGAATCTTA